GCAGCCGGATAGATCCAATCTATTCTTGAAATAGACAACTCGCACACACTCCCTTTCCAAAAAAAATCAATACGCCAACCACTACAGTTAGATTTATTAGATTTGTTGCTAAAATATCGGTATTAAGCCCGAAACTCCCAGCGAATGGCCAGTGAGCTAAAAAAACAAAAGAATTGGTTACATTTTTCATATGCTCTCCTCTTATAGATAGGACGAACAAAGAAGAAAGTTTTTCGATCACTTACTTCGCTCGCCCCTTTTTTATTGGTTTTTTTAATGCAATTTTTTTAATGCAAATAGATTCAATCTAATAATTTCTTTTAGATTAAGTCTTAGGTCGCGTTTGACTTGTGAAAGATCTCCTTTGTTAAAATGTTCCCAAAATTCCTAAAATAAAAGGAAAAAGACTTTCCACTATCCGAAACTAAGGACGGGAAGGAAGAGGGCGAGCATATCTTCTACCTAAATTGATCATGCTCAAATCAACCCTTCCCGTGGTATTGTCTGTCCCGATAAATAAAAAATTCCTGGAATAATATAATAAATAAAAGTATTGATATACTTGGAATTACAGAAGCAAATACCAATTTACTAAAAAAAGAAAAAAGTATCTAATCTAAAGGACTCATTTTCTTTTTTAGGATTAAACAAAAGGGTTCGCAAATAAGAGCGCTAGTGCCACAACCAGTCCATAAATTGTTAAAGCTTCCATAAAAGCTAGACTAAGCAATAAAGTACCTCGTATTTTCCCTTCTGCTTCTGGCTGTCTCGCAATACCTTCTACAGCTTGTCCTGCAGCAGTACCTTGACCAACTCCAGGCCCAATAGAAGCAAGCCCTACGGCCAATCCAGCAGCAATAACGGAAGCAGCAGCAATTATTGGATTCATGGTGAGTTCCTCGTGTCAAAAAAAAAAAGAAATGGTTAAGGATACAATCAACCAAGAAATTATTACTTTTCACTTGTAAGTTCTATTGAAATGAGTCAATTCAATGATGACCTTCCATGGATTCACCTATATAGGCTGCGGCTAACGTTGCAAAAATAAGAGCTTGAATACCGCTTGTAAATAATCCAAGAAACATGACCGGTATAGGGACTACTAAGGGGACTAAAGAAACAAGAACAACAACGACTAATTCATCCGCCAATATATTTCCGAAAAGTCGAAAACTAAGCGATAATGGTTTTGTGAAATCTTCTAGGATGTTAATTGGTAAAAGGATTGGGGTTGGTTTAATATATTTCTCGAAATAACTCAATCCTTTTTTGCTAAGACCCGCATAAAAATATGCCGCTGATGTGAGTAAAGCTAAAGCAACAGTAGTATTTATATCATTCGTGGGCGCTGCTAATTCCCCGTGGGGTAACTCTATAATTTTCCAAGGTAAAAGAGCACCCGACCAATTCGAAACAAAAATAAAAAGGAACATAGTTCCAATAAAGGGAACCCAGGGACTATATTCTTCTCCAATCTGAGTTTTGCTTAAATCTCGAATAAACTCAAGGACATATTCGAAGAAATTCTGACCGTCGGTTGGGATGGTTTGTGGATTCCGAACAGCTATGATAACTGAACCTAGCAAGATAGTAATTACGACCCAAGAAGTGATGAGTACTTGGGCATGAATTTGGAAACCTCCTATTTGCCAATAGAAGTGTTGGCCTACTTCTACACCTGATATATCATACAACCCCTTGAGTGTTTTAATGGAACATGGTGTAATATTCATATTGTCCTCTGATAAAAATTGAACTTCAAAAAAGGAATTCTTTTGATTCAACCATCTCTTTCTCAACTTAGCTGCAGTATTAATCTTATAATTTTATATTTAGGATACCAAGAAATCACATCAAATGATAATATATATCAATACCCTCTAATATATATCAATATTCCCCTTCTTTTATCTATGCAAAACAAAAAAGAATAGTAACTGATCCCATAAATCTACTTAGTTGCTTAAGAATTAACTATTCTTCTTAATCTTAATCAACGATTTCTTATATAGAGAGAACGGCCCTCACAAATTGCAAATACTAATTTGTTAAGAATCAATCGAATTGAAGTCATAGTGTCATCGTTGGCAGGAATCGATATATTCGCGAGATCTGGGTCACAATTTGTATCCACTAAAGAAATAGTAGGAATACCCAAAATGGCACATTCCCGAAGAGCTATATACTCTTTTTGCTGATCAAGGACGATCACAATGTCAGGCAACCTCGTCATATATTTAATCCCGCCGAGATATCTTTGCAAGGTGGATAATTTTCTCTTTAAGATTGCCACATCTCTTTTTGGAAGATCGTGGAATTTTCCCATCTTTTCTTCCGCTCTTAAGTCTCTAAATTGAGAAAGTCTAGTTTTGGTAATCGACCAATTCGTTAACATACCACTGAACCACTTTTTATTAACATAATGACAACGAGACCTTATTGCAGCTGATGCTACTAAATCCGCTGTTCTTTTTTTGGTACCAACAATTAAGAAGCTTTTTCCCTGACTTGCTGCATCAAAAACTAAATCACAAGCTTCTGATAAAAAACGAGCCGTTCTAGCGAGATTTGTAATATGAGTACCTTTACGCTTTGCCGAGATGTAAGGGGCCATTTTAGGATTCCATTTCTTAATACCATGACCAAAATGAACTCCTGCTTCTATCATCTCTTTCAAATTGATGTTCCAATATCTTCTTGTCATTTTTTCCACACTTCCCTTTTTTTTTCTTTTTTTCGTCTTACCATTACGGAATTTTTTTCTTTTTGAAGATTAAGAAAGAGCCGAAATATCTTGAAATAAATAATAATTGTTCCGATGGAACCTTCTACTCAGAATTGGCCATTGATACATGATATAAACATAGCCTTAATGAATTAACTGACTTCTTTTATCTTTTATTTAGTAAAATATGAAAATACAAAATCTAAAATCAGACCTGTTAGCATTCTAAGGTCAAAAATATAGTTTAAATTAAACTAAAAAAAAATCTGCTTTATGTATCCTTAAATCGTATAAATGGGAGTAAATGGGGGTTCTGATGTTTCATAGAAATTGTTTGTTACGTCAGAATCAGAAGAAACTAATTCTGTATGGAGAAACAACATATCTCTCATTTCCGACGTGAATAGATTTTTTTTTTGAATTTCAAAATAAAGGTTCTTGTCTTGTGAGGAACGATGGACAAATTTTTGGAATCCGGTACCAACAGGTATAATTCCCCCCAGAACTACGTTTTCTTTCAGGCCTTTCAACCAATCAATACGACCCCGTAGGGCAGCTTTTGCTAAAACTCGAGCAGTTTCTTGAAAACTTGCTTCAGATATGAAACTTTGGGTATTCAGGGAAGCCCTTGTTATTCCCAATAAGATTGCCTGATAATAGATCGATTCATCCAAAGCACGCCCTGCTCGTTCCGCTCGCAATAGTCCTATTAATTCCCCGGGTAAAAAAACATTAGACATTCCATCTTCGGAAACCCGTACTTTTGATGTTACTTGGCGTATAATAATCTCTATATGTCTATTATGGATCTGTACCCCTTGGGATCGATAAACCTTTTGGATCTTATTAACCAAAGAGATACGACTTTGGGCGATTGTTAGCTCAGCTCCAATCAAGAATCCCCAGGGAACCCCAAGAATTCTTGGTATACGCTCATTCCAATCCTCAATTCTCCTTTCGAGATTCGGCGATAGTGAATCAATTGAACGTGCTTCGAATATTTGTTCTACTTTTGGAAGACCTTGCGTTATATCACTAGATCTCGATTTTTCATATATAAAGGTAACTAACCTATCTCCTTTGTAAAGGGTTTTTCCATAATGACCATGAACAGTTGCTCCTATAGTGGACAAATAAGGCTTAGCTGCTCTTATAACAAAGGAGTCCATATTAACAATGTAAATTTGACCAGATTTTTTTATGTGCGATTTAAATAGACATACATTTTCGCAAATAAATTGTCCAAGCTGAATTATTGCCAATGTCTCCTCCCATGAGTCATGATTGAGAAAGTGCCAATTCAAATGGAGTGGATTCAACATGATGTTACTGTCGAAATTCGACATCCTTTTATTTTCATCTATTAAAGAGTATTTAAGCCCTTGAAGTACTTGGAAGGTTTGTTTCAAATTGTCAAGGAACAAGTATTTTTTTAACAAGATCTGATTATGCGTTAATAAATAGTAAGATGAAGAATAATTCGATATATTAGGTACAATAGCCCCTAAGAGCCCAAAAATATCTCGAATAGGAATTCTAGGATTCGATTCTTTTACCGCATTGGGATATTTTGAATTCTTGAATAAACCAATTCGAGAACAGTTGGATGCCGACAAAATCATCAAAGATGGGTAGTCTTTATTTCGATTCAACAAGGTGCCAATAGCTTCTTGATGTTGGCTAAGTGATTTAATCTTCGCCTTGGAATAAAAGGAATTGGTATTGTTGCGATCTAACCTATTATTGGGAATCGGTCCTGCACTTGTCCTATCATACCTTCTTCTTGTATATGAAATAGTGAACTTGACTAACTCAATTCTTAGGAAATCGCGAATCAGATCATTTGTTCTTAACTCAACAAGGGAAGCACGAGCCCCCTCTTTTTCTTCTTGTTCCCAATTCACTACCAAGCAAGTTCGAACGAATTGACTATTCGTGTGATAAATTCTTTGAGTTAACTTGCTATTTTCATGAGAAATAAAATTGACAAGTCGAAGTTGGAGATTATCCTCTTCTTGCAGGAGATTTTGCGGGAAAAGTCTTGCTAAATTTCTCCCTTCGTCCATTTCATATGCGGTTGCAGGTCGAACCGAAACAAAATACTTTTCCTTGCTTTTGAGAATTTTTTTCCGTTGAACATAAACCCAATTTTTTCTTTTTTTTGAGTCCTTATAATCTTTTTTTTCTCTTTCTGGTGGTATCAAACTGGCACCGGATATCTTATCCGCCTCTTCAGGAAAATGAATATCTCCGGAAAAGATTTTTAGTTCCGTATGGCTTTTTTTTCTCTTCACTCGGACCAATCCACCTAGTCGACTTCTTGTATTTTTTGTGAGTTGTGTATCCACTCCAATAATACTATTGTCAAGTACCTTTAGCGATGAGGATCTTGGCAAGATATGCAGTTCTTGAAGAATGAAAAAAAACCGATCTACTTCTTTTTGGTATTTTAGACTAAATTCTTTTGTTCCTCGATGCTCAATAAAACCCTCTTTTTTTAAGATCGAATCTTCCTCTGGGCTCCCATATTCGTCCTCTGAGTCTTCCTCTGAGTCTTCTTCTAAAGCCCCGTATTCGTTCTCTGAGCCATCTTCACGGCTCCCATATTCTTCTTCTGAGTCTTCCTCTAGAGTTCCATATTCGTCCTCTCGACTTTTATATTCGTTCTCTGGGTTCCCAGATTCTTCTTCTGATTCTGAATCTTTCTCTAGAGTCCTATATTTGGCCTCTAGGATCCCATATTCATCTTCTAGGGTTTCATATTCGTCCTCTAGAGTGCTATATTCGTCTTCTAGGGTTTCATATTCGTCCTCTCGGGTCCTATATTCATTCTCTAGGCTCTCATATTTGTCCTCTGAGTCTTCTTCTAGAGTCCTATACCCTTCCTCTAGGGTCCTATATTCTTCCTCTAGGGTCCTATATCTAAATTTAACAATTCCTGAAACCCTTTTATCTTTTCTGTATCGTGGATCGTCAAAATAAGCAAAAATAGTATTTCTACGTAAAACACCCATAAAGGGGATTTCAATCGAAATCCCCAAACAGGATATTAGCTCTTTTTCTTGTTCTTGATGATATTGTAATGGAATGACGAACCTATTTCTTCGTTTTTTTGCCAACAAATCCGAATTATCTTGAAGAATAGAAGGATAGACAAAATTCCAATGATTGTTGGACACGATTCGATCTGGCGTTAAATAATCAAGAATTTCCTTATCTTTTTTACCAAAAGTATCCAACAGTCTATGACTTACATGATCATTAGCCATTGAGAGGTCAAAGATATATCTTCCGTCAAGAGAAAAAGAATACGTATTCATTTGATCTTGATCCTTGTGCAGCGAAAAGGATGCTATACTGGATCTGCCCATACTTACTGACAATATCCATAAATGGCTTGTTTTTGGTAATCGACGAAGATTACCATATTGATATTCGGGCGCATGGTAAACATCAGTACTCCAGTGCATTTCCCCGTCTGATTCGGAATAAATATGCTTTTGTACCTTTTCTTTAAAATGCAAAGTGGACGTTCCGGCACGAATCTCCGCAATTACTTGTTCGGATTCTACATATTGGTCATTTTGTACTAGAATCAAGCTTTTTAACGGAATATTCACACTATGTAGAATATCCTGACTCTGAATAGTTACACGCAAGTCTATATAGCATAGAAAAGCCGGCTGCCCATGACGGGTACGTGTGGGGTGAACCAAATTCTCATTGAATTGGATTTTTCCATTCGAGGGGGATCGTACAAGGTCGGCAGTACCCCCTGTGAATACTCCACCGGTATGAAAAGTTCTTAATGTTAGTTGAGTCCCTGGCTCCCCGATTGATTGACCCGCAATAATACCTACAGCTTCCCCCAATTCGACCAGATCACCATGAGTGGGACTCCGCCCATAACATAATTGACAAATCCAAGATGTGCTCCGACAAGTAAAAGGGGTTCTAATATATATTGGTTGTGCTCGAAACGGTTGTGCTCGAAAGGCAGTTATGAATCGATTGACTAATCCAATTCCAATATCTTGATTTCGAGCAGCAATGCATCGTGAACCAATATATATATCGTCTGCTAATACACGACCAATTAGTGTTTGGACAAAAAGTTTTTCTGTCATCCCATTTTGAGGACTCACAGAAATACCTCGGATAGTACCACAATCTCTTCTACGCACAATAATATGTTGAACTACTTCCACAAGTCTGCGTGTAAGATATCCAGCATCCGCTGTTCGTACAGCAGTATCTACAACCCCTTTGCGGGCTCCGTAGCAGGAAATTATATATTCTGTCAAAGAAAGTCCCTCACGTAAATTGCTTTGAATAGGTAAATCAATCATTTGTCCTTGAGGATCCGCCATTAACCCTCTCATCCCTACTAATTGGTGTACCTGAGATGCATTTCCTCTGGCTCCTGAAAAAGACATTAGATAGACTGGATTAGACGGATCCGTTATCCGAAAATTCGAATTCATTTCTTGTTTCAAATATTCACTTGTAGCATACCATATTTCAACGGATTGGCGTAATTTTTCTACTGCGTGTACAGCCCCATAATAATAGTGTTTCTCCAAAAGAAAACTCTGTTGTTCCGCGTCTTGGACTAACCATCCTTTAGAGGGTATTGTTAAAAGATCCTCGATTCCTAAAGAAATTGATGTAGTAGTGGCTTGATGGAAGCCCAGAGCCTTTATTTGATCCAGTATATGGGATGTATATCCCATTCCGAAATGATCTATTAATCTGCTAATAAGTCGTTTCATAGCAGTTCCGTCTATCTCTTTATTATGAAAGACCAGGTTGGCCCGTTCCGCCATACATAAGTACCCCCTTTTTTGGCTGAGTAGGATTCGACAATTGCTGAGTAGGATTCGACAATAGGCCTGAGTCAGTGATTCGAAAACTTAATTTACTCCCTTTCCTCAATCTCAATCTTAATTTGCGCGACAAAAAAGATGGTACTAGCAAAATCGGAATGCCCCCCGAAAGGGGCATCGCCGAATCTAACTTCCTTGTTTAGATAGTGTATGAATAGGCCCGACTAAATCCTTGTATGGCTTCCTCTATTTCTCTATAAAAATAAATATGACCAAGAGTGGTTCGAATGTATATAGAACGGGTTTCTTTTTTTCTATTTCCGACTATTAGATAGTGGGCATAAATCTCATGATAAGTCCCAAAAGATTCATATTGAACTTCAATCGGAACTTCTCTTGACCCAATGACGCGTTGATCTAGTTTCCATCGGAGCCACAATGGACTGTTTAAACCGATTCGTTTCTGTCTATAAGCTCCCAGTGCATCATAGGAACTAGAAAAATGGGGTTCTTTATCTTTCGTATACTTATAATTATTATTATTGTAGTTGAGTTTTTTATTTGGATAGTTTCCGCAATTATTATATCTATTTGCACAAATACCTCGACGGTTTCCAATCGTTAATACATAAAGTCCGATAAGCATGTCTTGGGTTGGCACGCAAATAGGATCTCCAATAGCGGGAGACAGGAGATTCATATGAGAAAACATAAGTAAACGGGCTTCCGCTTGAGCTTCCAAGGATAAAGGTAGATGAACAGCCATTTGATCCCCGTCAAAGTCCGCATTGAAACCCTTACACACTAATGGATGTAAACAAATAGTACGCCCCTCTACTAAAGTGGGTTGGAAGGCCTGTATGCCTAATCTATGCAGAGTAGGTGCTCTGTTCAACAGTACAGGATGCCCCCGCATAACTTCTTGAAGTATTTCCCATACAATGGGTTCCTTTTCCCAAATTTTCCTTTTAGCAATCCTGACATTAGAAGTAGCACGTTTCGTGATTAAATCTCGAATTACAAATAGCTGAAAAAGCTTTATTGCTATCTCTAGAGGTAATCCACATTGATGTAATGAAAGCGAAGGACCCACAACAATGACAGAACGCCCCGAGTAATCGACCCGTTTCCCAAGCAGAGTCTCACGAAACCTCCCCTCTTTGCCCTCAATTACATCTGAAAGTGACTTGTATACTTTATTGCGACCATCCCTCGTTGGTTGCCCGCGGGACCCACTATCAAGAAGTGTATCCACGGCTTCTTGTACCAATTTTTCCTGGCACATTACTAAATCTGCTGGCGCTAATTCACTTCTTTTTAATAGATAGGCAAGGTTGTTGTTCCGACGGATAACTCTCTTATAAAGTTCATTAATATCCGAAGTAACTACTTTATCCCCAGACCTATAAACAATGGGTCTCAATTCGGGAGGAAGAACCGGTAATAAGCACAAAACCATCCATTCTGGTTCTACATTTGTTTGAATAAAATGTTTCGCCAATTGCATTCGTCTAATTAAAAAAACTTTTCTTATTCGTCTTTTTCTATCTTCCCATTCATCTCCACTATACCCCTCGTCTTCTAATTCCTTCCATTCAACCAAGGAATTCTCTATAATAATTCGCAAATCCAAATCCGCTAATTGTTCTCTAATAGCACCTGCTCCTGTCGCAATTTCCCGATTTCGAAATGTTGCAAAGCCAGGAGTAGAAAAAAAGGGAGAAATGTTGTGGTTACAGGATGAAATTTCATCTTCGAATAAACCTCGTAATCGTAAGAAAGTAGGTTTTTTAGCGCTGGGCCTAGCAAAAGAGAAATCGCCGTATACTAGGCCCTCCAATTTCTTAAGGGGTTTATCTAAAAGATTCGCGATATAACTAGGAAGACCTTTCAAATACCACACATGAGTCACTGGGCATGCCAGTTTGATGTATCCCATTTGATATCTTCGTATCCGAGAATCAACAAATTCTACCCCGCATTTTTGACAAAATCTTTCGTCTTCGTTTTCAGCTACGCTCGCTCGAGAATTTCCGCAAGCACAAATTCCGCTTTTTATGGGCCCAAAGATTCTTTCGCAAAACAATCCATCTTTTTCTGGTTTATCGGTTTTATAATGAAAAGTGGAGGGCCTTGTGACTTCGCCAACGACTTCCCCATTAGGTAGGATTTTGTTAGCCCAAGCCTTTATTTGTTGAGGGGAAACGAGTCCAATTTGAAGTTGTTTATGTTTATATTGGTCAATCATAAAATAGAAATAAGAAAAGAATTTATATTTATTCCGATCAAACATCCTCCCTATTAATCTGAAAGTTCTTCTCAGATACAAGGAAATGGTTCAGTTCTAGAGCCAAAGATCGTAGTTCTCGAACGAGCACTCGAAAAGATTCTGGAGGATCCTCGTGATTAGCCACTCTTTTTCCCCAGATCGTAGCATTAAGTATTTCTTGGCGAGCTATAAGATGATCAGATTTATAAGTAAGTATCTCTTGTAAAATATGAGCAACACCAAATCCTTCTAAAGCCCAAACTTCCATTTCTCCTACTCGTTGTCCCCCTTGCTTGGCTCTCCCTCTAACAGGTTGTTGGGTAACAAGTGAGTAGGGCCCGGTAGAACGTCCATGGATTTTCTCATCAACTTGATGAATTAATTTTAAAATATAGGACTTTCCTATTAGAACAGGTTGTTCAAAGGGGTCTCCTGTTCTTCCATCAAATATTCTGCTTTTTCCCGGGTATTCGGGTTCAAATACCCATGGATTTTTTGTTTGTTTACTGGCTTCATATAGTTCCGAAAACACAAGTTTTCTTGAAGCCTCTTGCTCATATCTCTCATCAAAGGGTGCTATTCTATAATGTTTCTTTAGCAGATCCCCTGCTAATCCAAGCGAGCTTTCAAATATTTGTCCCACATTCATTCGTGAGGGTACTCCTAGGGGATTGAAGACCATATCAACAGGTGTTCCATCTTGCAAATAGGGCATATCTTGCCTAGGCAAAATTTTGGAAATGATCCCCTTATTCCCGTGTCTTCCTGCTACTTTATCCCCAACTTTGATTTCACGTTTCTGTAAAATATATACACGAACCATTATGTCGAGGGGATCCCTCTGGATCCATTTCACATCGATAATGCGCCCTCTTCCACCTATAGGTAGTTTGAGAGAAGTTTCTTTTGAAGTGGATACCTCAAGACCAAAAATGGCCCGTAATAATCCAGCTTCCGCGATATACGAGGATTCGCTAGCTATCTGAGGCGTTAATTTACCTACTAAAATATCGCCAGTTTCTACCCAGGATCCCAACCTCACAACTCCATTTCTGTCCAAATTGCGGAGTAAATGTTCTTCTAGATGTGGTATTTCTTTAGTAATTTTTTCAGCGGAGCCTTGGCTTGTCGTATCCGTCTGAATTTCATATTTTCGGATGTGAAAAGAAGTATAAATATCCTCATATACCAAACGTTCGCTAATTAGTACTGCGTCTTCAAAATTGTAACCCTCCCACGGCATATAAGCTACTAAAACGTTTTTTCCTAAAGCGAGTTCCCCACCAACTGTAGCTGCTCCCTCCGCTAAAATTTGCCCTTTTTTAATGGATTTACCCTCCGGAACCCGAGGTTTTTGGTGCATACAAGTGTTTTTGTTAGAGCGCTGATGAGCAACTAAAGGAATACTTATAGTCTTCCCACTACTTGATAAAAGGATCTTGTGACTATCACTAGAAATGATCTTTCCCTCACATTCGGCTATAATAGAAACCCTCGAATCTAGAGCTGTTTGGCGTTCCAATCCCGTTCCAACAATGCACTTCTCGGACCGAGAAAGTGGAACTGCTTGGCGCTGCATATTAGAACTCATTAAAGCCCGATTCGCATCATTATGCTCAATAAAAGGAATGAGAGAGCCTCCAATAGAAAAATATTGGAAAGGAAAAATACTTCTAACATGAATCTGTTCCCATGCAATAGTAAGAAATTCTTGACGGTATCTCGCTGGAACAACCTGTTCTTCCTGAATACCTTGATTCAAGGACAAAGAATTTCCTGCTGCTATCATATAATATTCATCTCTATTTGGTGATAAATAAACCACCTGTCTCTCTTTTTTTTCTTTTGCTTTCTCAGATATTTCATAAAACGGACTCTCTATAGATCCCCACCAGTGATCAATTCTCGCATGAATAGCTAAAGATCCAGTAAGTCCAACATTGATTCCTTCGGACGTGTCAATTGGACAAATACGCCCATAGTGACTCGGATGAATATCTCGGCTCCGAAAACTTGCAGTTCTCCCCGTCAATCCTCCAGGACCCAAACAACTCACTTTTCGCCCATGAACCGTTTGTGTCAATGGATTGGTTTGGTCAAAAACTTGAGATAAGGGGTATGTGCCAAAAAAGGTCTCATAAGTAGTTATTAATAAAATCGAAGTTGAAGTTGGAGTTACTAAAGTTTGTGGAGTCGGTTTCGATTGACGTATGAATACTCTACGGATAGTTTTTTGAATTGCATGTTGTAAACGGCCAAGAGCCAGTCCGAATTGATCTTGTAACAGATCCGCAACCGAACGAATACGTTTATTTTTCAAGTGATTCATATCGTCATCGTCAAGTATACCCGTTCCAAATTTCATTCCAATCAAATGATCCGTAGCGGCCAATACATCTCGTGGTAACAAGAATGTATTGTTCTGAGGTATATCAAGATTCAGTCTCCGATTCATATTTCGTCGACCAACTCTTCCTAATTCACATTTTTGTTGAAAAAATTTCTTTTGTAATTCCTCACATAAGGACTCCGAAAATACCAGGTCCCCGCCTACACAAGCAAATTGTTGATAAAACTCCAAAATAGCTTTTTCTTTTGAGTCAATTCTCTTTTTCTCCTTAGCATTCGGGAAAGACAAGAAAATTTCGGGGTAGGAAACATTATCTAAAATTTCTCTTAGATTCGAACCCATAGCTGATGATAGAACTAAAATAGATATCTTTTGTTTTCTACTCACGCGAGCCCATATCCTTTCTTTTTTATCAATTGCTAATTCCGATCTTCCTCCCCAATCTGATATTATAGTCCCGGTGTATATAGAAATTCCCTTATGGTCTAATTCCGAGCGGTAGTAAATACCAGGACTTAGCAATATTTGATTGATCACAATTCGATATATTCCATTTATTATAAAGGTTCCTAAGGAATTCATTATAGGAATGTTTCCAATAGAAATGGTTTGCTTTTGCACATCGAAACCAAAAATTAATCTCGCAGATACATATAATTCAGAAGAATAAGTGAGTGATTCATACACAGCATCCCTTTCTTTTATTGAGGGTTCGAGCAATTGATATCCTTTCGCAAATAATTGAAATGCAATTTCGTGATCTGGATCTTTAATTGTTGGAAACTTCTCAAGTTCTTCTGCCAAGCCTTGATTAATGAACCTACAAAATCCCTCGAATTGGATCTGACTAAATCCGGGTATTGTGGACATTCCCTCATTCCCATTCCGGAGCATTTTAATCTTAAGTTTCCTATTTATCAAAAAAAAATTCCATTATCAGCTCACTCTTTATTAATCCCTACGGATCAATCTAGGAATCATGGAATCTATATTCTGTTTACTGAATCACATGAAATTCTAGGGAACTCCACATACGTATTTCATATATGTATTTCATACATATGAATAGAGATAATTTTTACGAAAGTTCCAATTTTGCAGGGGTAGAAATAGAATTAAAATGAATTGATAAAAAACTCCTAGAAAAAATTCTGCCACTTAAACTTAAAGTTTATGATATTCTAATCGGATTGGATAGGAAAGATTTCTCGTTTTAGCTCCTTTCTATGAAAGAAATAAAGCCATCAAATTTATAAGCACTAGAAAGTTTGACTTTAGTTCGATTTAGAATTTAGAATAGTACGCTTAGTTTTATTTTCAAAAAGAATTTGAAGGTTCTTTTTTGTTTTCTAGTATTTGTAGCAGTAGAATTACTGAAAAAGAAAGGATTTCGTTGTAGAATCCCAAAATAAAGTACTTACTTTTTTTTAAGTACTTGCTAATCTAGTTATCCACCTAATATTTAATGCAATGAAAAATAAAAGCATGATTCCCCATAGGGATATGTACATAAGGGGGATCCATAGATAATAATGCTGTTCGGACCAGGAGTTTACCTATATACAATTCGGGAAACTTTTATTCTATTTTATTATGTCATTAAAAGGAATGGGAGGAGAGAATACCGATTTAAGAGTCGTTTACTACTGCAATTCAAAAAAAATTATAGTTAAAAAAAATTCTAGTTCTAGTTAATGGTTCCCATTTGTTCTGAATTTTGCATGGAAATCCTTTTTTGCTCCTTTGTCATCTCAATAGAATAGAAAGAAAAGGGGAGTTTTCTAAACAATGTTTAACATAGAATCCATCGAGGAAAATAAGCAAAACAGGATGCAAAAAAGCAGAAATAGATTTTTTGAAAACGATTGGAAAAAGTAAGTAGAATTACATTCAAGATAAAAGCAAAGGGGTTTTAGTAAGAAAATATGGATGAATACTTCTAGATTTTAGATCGGATTTTTTGGCGGCATGGCCAAGTGGTAAGGCAGGGGACTGCAAATCCTTTATCCCCAGTTCAAATCTGGGTGCCGCCTGATCAATCAAATACTTACCCCATAAGTTGGGGCAAGAGAGTAACTAGGTCTGCCGATACTGGATTTTTGGAATCCATACCATAGTTCTATCCTCAAACTAGGGTTTGTTTTGGCGGCAGTGGCCCGTTAGCTACTAACAGAGATGAGGTAGCCTTTCCTTATTCTTTTATTAATTCGATTCGAGAATTTAAAACTATGAGGCTAAGGTGTCAGAAACCTTCGTATCCACCAAAGGGCCCTAAAGGGTTTTCTTTTAAAAATCTAAGATTGAAGAAGGGACTTTGCGAAGAAATATCAAGACTTCCTAATTATCATACATTTTTTTTAGTACATCTTACTACATACACTAAAGTAAAGAAAGGCTACAGATTCTGTCGAGAATTAGAGTAAATAGGCTGATCAAAAATCAATTTCAGAGTTGTGGATAAGGTCTCCTCACTCTTTCATAAAAAGATAGAAAGTGGGGCAGTAGGGTTTAGCTCAAAAATAAACATGGGTAAGGTATGGGTAAGGTAGGTATCCAATAAATATTTATCTATCCTAATTTTATGGTATATTCTGACGTCCTTTGCTTATAAAAAAAAAAAGTAACAAAAGGAAGAAAAAATCTCTCTATTCCCGCGTCTTCTAGTTAGGACATTCCCCCACTCCTTTTTAAAAGGGATATGTATTAGATTTATACTTAATACTCTCCAACTCTACCAAAAATAATATACAAATTTGTTAGGAGTAAATTCCTTTAACTGATTCATCTATAGTCTTAGGGCAGAATTTTGACTCTGTGCCCTTAATTCCACTATGATTATTGATCAATAGTAGAATAATTCCTTCATATAAATAGGAGACATAATTTACATGGATATAGTAAGTCTCGCTTGGGCTGCTTTAATGGTAGTCTTTACATTTTCTCTTTCGCTAGTAGTATGGGGGAGAAGTGGACTCTAGGGATACTACTAATTGATTGAGTAGTCCAATTGTAGTATCAACTCTTTTCTTTAATTGATCGTTTTGCATTAATCATTTTTTCAAACTTTATTTTTTCTCTCTTTCTTTAGTTTTCTTTCACTCTTGTAAAAAACTCTTTTAAGAATAAGAAAGAGTCAGTCGTTCTATTCTACTATGTTCCATTCTACTATAATAGAAAGAAATAGAATAGAAAGAACTATTATAGTAATTAAGAATTTCGATTAGAAGTGATGAGTCAAAATAAAGCTCTTTACATAAGAAAATTAGACTTTCTTACACGAAGCTATTCACAACATATCGCACGTTTTCCATTTAGACTCTTTTCTTATTCTTAGAAATTTTTTTGTTATTTTTTTTGAAGGATCTTGCGTGAAGCATCTCGCGTCATTTTTAAGTATGAAAGATTCACAGGTTTTTTCCTTTTATTTACTTTTTTTTTACTATAGTCTATTCTCGTATTATTTTTCTCCCTCTCCATGGATTCTTTCAATGAAGAATTGTCTTCGATTTTTTTTATTTTGACTTGCTTGAAATTAAGTGGATGCAGTGAAAAAAGAAGTTGAATTAGATTACTATTTCAATCTACTAATCTATTCTATGTAGATTCAAGATAATATAATAGAAAGAATCTAAAGTGTCGTAGAAAAAACTATATGTAGTTCTTTCTACCACACTTTATGATTCCAACCAGATCCTTTCATTTAAGACTTGGATTTTTATTTTGTTTAATCCCTTTTTCATTTCTTCAATGATTAATTGGAATTCCAATTAATCATTTTGGCTGGCAGTTTTTACATAAATAATAAGTAAAAAGGCAGTAGGAACTAGAATGAACAATGCAGTAGCAATAAATGCGAGAATATTTACTTCCATAACCTCTTTATTTTATTTTTTTCACAATAACTCGGGATGTAATCCCATGGAGAGGGAAAGGGGGTATCCTGTAAATTCAAGGGGAGGACTTGCATTCTGATAATACTAAATCAATTCAATATTATGAATATAGGATCTATCAAATCAATTCATGGTTGATAGTGGAATAATATAACATAGGAAGATCCCTTATCCATACTAAGACCAAAATAGATTTTTTGATTGGATTCTGAACCCCTCTATTTTTCATCCTTTTCTACTTTTGCTTTTCTATATATATGTATAGCCAAGAATCTTTCTTATCCAATTTCCCTTCCTTTTTCTTATAGTTATACATACAATTATGTATGTATGTATTATATGACCGACTTTCTATGGGTTACATAGAGATCCAAATAAGCAGTAGAAGTAGAAATGAGATGGAGAAAAGAGGATCTTAAATAAAAAAGATCCAATATTTTATTTTAATTTAGGAAAAAGAGCGTTTGCTTAGTTTTTTTTAGGTTACTATCAATATCTGCTTTTTGGAGTCTAAAGATGAGAGCGGATTCATAAAAAAAGGGGTCGGCAAATGGCCTGAGAATGAGGTAGATTCTTTCCAAGAATTCATTGAATATACACAAACAAAGTTGGAACTACACAATGGAAGTGGTGTGGTTTATAATAACCCTCAAAAAGGAACTAATTATATTCATTCTCTAACAATAAATGAATACAATTTGTGTATGGATTCCGGTATTTTACCGGAACTCTATTCCATAAGAGTCGAATAGGAAGTTAAGATGAGGATGGTATCATCATATCATAAAAATAGAGTAATATCCTAAATTATACTAATCCATGTATGATATGTAGGTCTTTCCTTATCAATAAGGGTTCCCCATAGATATTTGATATTGCCTTCTGCCCCTTTTTTCAGGGAAATTTTTAATGAAAAAGGGAAAGATGAATTTTTCCATTCATTGAACCCTAGTTCGGGACTGACGGGGCTCGAACCCGCAGCTTCCGCCTTGACAGGGCGGTGCTCTAACCAATTGAACTACAATCCCTGCGGGGTGTATGGCATACCTATTCTTAAATAGAACCATTAAGAAGATTCGTCTGTCGTACTCTAAGAAATAGATGAATTATATACTACATACCCACATATCATATCCTATGTGGGTATAGTGAGAGTCGCATAACTAGTATGTCGCGATTTTTTATCCCTAAAAATAAATGATAATCCACCTTTCAATAAGAAAAACTCTTTTCTTTGTTAAGAAAAAAATCAGAGAGATATGGCTTAGAAATATATTTTCCCTTTCTTTTCTCTTTTTCCTTTATTTCTATGGATCAGATATATTTTTTTATGGAAGAAAAATGGATTTAGTTCATATTCACGAAGCCCTAGATTTTTGGGCCGAGCTGGATTTGAACCAGCGTAGACATATCGTCAACGAATTTACAGTCCGTCCCCATTAACCGCTCGGGCATCGACCCAGGAAGAATTTATTCTAGGGTTTTTGATAATCTATAGATTAACCTCTTTTTATAATACTCCCTACCCCCAGGGGAAGTCGAATCCCCGCTGCCTCCTTGAAAGAGAGATGTCCTGAACCACTAGACGATGGGGGCATCACTAGACGATAGTCCTATATGGAACCACTCGTTATTATACTATAATGATAGTATGAGCAGTTTTTTGGAATTGTCAATATACTCGAAGAGTATAAATAGATCAACTTTCCTACTTTTCTGTTATGCTTTCATAGGATTTTTTTTTAGTTGATGGTTGGGTTAATTCACGGATCATATAGAATAAGAATAAATTAATAAAAAGGATTCTAGATTAGTTCAGTACAGATATTGATTTGATTGCTCTAACAGGAAAAAGAGTCCAATTTTATTTCTTTTTTGCAATTTAAACTCTGTGCTTCGTTTAGTATTCAGGCCAAAAAAGTGGGCATCTACCACTAAATGAAATAATAAAATTCAAGAAAAAAAAAAGAAAAAAGTGAATGAATTTAGTAGAAAAGTACTCTATCGGATTTGAACCGATGACTTCTGTCTTGCCGTGACATTACTCTACCACTAGTGGAAAAGCCCTTTATCGGGTTTGAACCGATGACTTATGCCTTACCATGGCATTACTCTACCACTGAGTTAAAAGGGCTTTTTATTCAAAAATTAGCCACTTTCCTTTCCCATTATAGGTCTACTGCATAATGTACATAATATATGTATATATTAATTAACATAATATATATATATATAGATATATATCTATAGATTTTATTTTCTATATTGAGATATAGAAGTTTATTCGCGGTGAGGTTCAAAAAGGCCAAAGGGGCAATTTTCCCGTGCTCAGAATGTTCTGCAGAATTAGGGACTTTTTTTTCTATTGGCTGATCTTATGATGAGAAATTTCTCCATTTATGTTTTATTTCCCCTAATTCTAATGGGGGGTATAAAGGAATTTGCACTCTGCATATACCCATATGGCTGGGTATTAATTTTCAGCGGTATACTTCTTATCTGTCTGTTATTGGAGTTTTATCAACAATTTTATTCTAAAAAGTGGGCAGTCGAATTTATACTGCAGAGTATAAAAATTATTCTCCCAAAAAAGAAAGAAAGGGATTGATGGGGACTCTACTGTCTCCTATATCTCTTAGTGTACATTGTAGGAATAATCAAACTATAGAATACCAAGAATACGATCCTAATCGAAATGCATACATTTGGTTCATACCCTAGTGGGATGGTAATAAGAGATTTCTTTTACAGACTAGAGGGAGGCCATCTAAATCCTAAAGTAAAGGCCCGCGATTGAAGTAGCAACTGCTCACTTTTCTCCGTAGGTGGAATTCCTCGAATGGCTACCCTTGACAAAGGGTAGCGTTGGTATCATAATCTACATGTAGCGGGTATAGTTTAGTGGTAAAAGTGTGATTCGTTCTATTAATAACTGAATTTGAAATGATATACTTAAGACATCCTTAAGTTTTTATATTCATATTCCGATGAAAACTTTAGTTCTTATAAAGGGTTTAATCCTTTTCCTCTCAATAGCATATTGAGGAAGAATATACATTCTCGCGATTAGTATCCAAAGACTAATTACATTTGCATGCAAAATACAGATTTGATTATAAGTACAGAGTCGCGAAGCATAATTTTGCATTGGATTAAGTATTCCAATTGAATAAATATGAGTAAAGGATCTATGGATGAAGATACAAAAAAGTTTATTTCCAATCGTAACTAAATCTTCTTTTATTTAAAAAAGAAATGGAAGCCCAATAGCTAAAAAACGATAGTTTTGGTTTACTAGAACCATCAGGATATTGTTTCAGCTCGGTGGAAACCCAGCTCTTTTCCTCAGGATCTCTTGAATGAAACTAGGGAACGAAGTAAGTAGATTAGATAGATATTTAGGAGAATTTCTATCTCCTATTCTATAGGGATCATCTAGAAAGCGGAGAGCTTTGGTTCCATTCAAACGGAAAAGCTGACATAGATGTTAAGTGGTGAGAATAGCCATAAAGGAGCCGAATGAAATCAAAATTTCATGTTCGGTTTTGAATTAGAGACGTTAAAAATAATCAACCAACGTCGACTATAACCCCTAGCCTTCCAAGCTAACGATGCGGGTTCGATTCCCGCTACCCGCTCCATTCTGTATAAAAAGACTATTCTATTTGTCTAGACATGGTAGAGACTTGTATTCAATCTTTTTCGTCCACCAGTTTTTGGCCCTACAGAGCGGAGTAGAGCAGTTTGGTAGCTCACGAGGCTCATAACCTTGAGGTCACGGGTTCGATTCCCGTCTCCGCACTTAGCAGTCCAGATAAATAAATAGACTATTTTATTTGTATAGATATGGTAGAGCGCTATATCCTACTCTTTTTTTATTCAGCAGGCAGGAAAGAAAAAAGAAATAAAAAAAAGGCATAGTCTGTCCCCTTTTAAA